TCATTCCAATTTTCCTATTTCTTGTTCGGAAAAATAGTTGAACCAATTCCGGGAATTCCGTATTCAAGTCAATGATGCATTACATTAATTATATTCATAAAATTTTTTATAAAATAATAAAAATCTCAAAATATTTAATTCTATTTTTTTCTTATTTCTTATTAATTTAATAAAAAAATAAAGTAAAAGCGGGTAGCGGGAATCGAACCCGCATCGTTAGCTTGGAAGGCTAGGGGTTATAGTCGACGTTGATTCATCATTTTTAACGTCTCTAATTCAAAACTGAACGTGAAACTTTGGTTTCATTCGGCTCCTTTATGGAAGATGTATAAATTCCTATATTAAGACATGAACGAAAAAAAAAATTCCACCCATAACATCTATGTCAGCTTTTCTGTCTGAATGTATTCAGAACAACCCGCTTTCTAGACGATCCCTATAGAAAAGAGGGGGATTATATTATAACAACCTTTCTAGTTACTTCGTTCTCTATTTCTATGTGAGAGAATCCTTAGGAAAAGCATTTTGTTTCTACCGAGCTAAAACAATTTGTCGATGTCTCTAGTAAACCAAAGTCATTGTTTAATAGCCATTTTGCTTCAATTTCCGTAATACAAATTCCAAATTAAAGATTTAGTTACGATTAGAAAGCCACTTTCTATCTTTATCCATGGATCCTTTACTCATACTTATTCAATTAGAAGTATTGATCTAATAAAAAAAAAAAATTATGTTTCGTAATCTCATAATCCAATTTTTCAATTTTTAATTGATTCTTGGATACAAATCACGAGAATGTATATTCTTCCTCGAATTTTTCATTGAGAGGTAAAGGATTAAATCCTTTTAAGAAATAAAGTTTTTGGTCGGAATGAAATATTAATCAAACCGAAAGACCCCTTAACTATATAAAGGATTATAGAACGAATCACACTTTTACCACTAAACTATACCCGCTACAATCCGATTATTGTATATAAATGAACCTTTTGTCGAACAAGAAAATGGGTCGTAATAAAAAGTTAAAAGAGTAAAAAGAAAGGATAGGATCATAAAATAATCATGAAAATTAGAGCGTTTCCGTGTTGTATCAGAGAACCCAATGAGATTCGGAAAAGAGAATTCATTAAATTTCAATAACTAAAACTAAATAACAAGTGTTTTTTTGCCGGAGGTTTTTGACCTAGACGTCTCGACAAAACTACTTAAGCCATAACATACATGAAAATGTATTGTGCAAGAATCCACAGTTCCCTTTTTGTTATTTATTTACTTTACTAAAATAAAAGGAATAAAGAAAATAAAGAATAAATATAAAAAATTAAGATAAGAAACGACACTTTGATTCGATATCATTTGATTCTATATCATAGAAATCAAAAGAGTTTTTTTTTTTTTTCCAATCGTAATAACAAGCAAGTATTTTAGTTTTCAAATAAAAAAAAATGATTTATGATTCGTTGGAACAATAAATGGCGGGCCCGGCCTGGTCAGTACTTAGCCGGGCCGTGGAACTAAAAAGCACTCTCGGATGAAAAAAAAAATATTATGAAGGGCTCTTTCAATCCTTATTTTTTATAATGTAACATAGTATTATCCTTTTTCAATTGGGAGGAGAGATGGCTGAGTGGACTAAAGCGTCGGATTGCTAATCCGTTGTACGAGTTTTTCGTACCGAGGGTTCGAATCCCTCTCTTTCCGTTTTTGTTGATGACTTGGTATTTTCTTTCGAATTTTTCGCGAGCTCTTTTTATTTTTAATAGTTAAAAATGTGTAATAGATAAAATCCTACTAAGAATAAAATCAAGCAAGGAAAACCTTATCTTTTATTCTTCACGTCCAGGATTACGTCCTGGATCATTAGACAAGAATCCGAAAATAAAGAGAGAAACAAAGAATATCACTACCGTGTAAACAAATAGTTTGAGAGTAAGCATTACATAATCTCCAAGATTTTTTTTAGTAAAAAAGAGAATAGATTCTCCGTTTTTATACCGCATACCCTACTATTTTGATTTTTTATTTTGACACCAAGAAATAAAGTGGGGTGATCCAGATTTTTCGCGGTTGTACAAGAATTTCAATATTTGAATTGAGGGTGTAAGACTTATCTGATCTTATCAATTCTTTTCTTTGAATTTTTTTTTTTCAATAAATCATGAATTTGTCTAGACATTATTAAATTAAAGATATCATCGAAAACTTACAGCAGCTTGCCAAACAAAGGCTAAGAGAAAAAAAAACAGGGGTATTACTGGCATAACATCTACGATTGGATTTAAAAAAGCGTAGGCCTCGGGCAATTTGGCGACGAAAAAACTACTTGAATAAAGAGCAGAATTAAGACAGATACAGATCAAACTAAATATATTAAGCATAACAAACATTTTGTTCTTGAGGATAATTGTATTTTATTTATTTTGATTGAGTTATTAATAAATTGAGTTTTTTATTATTTTATTATTATAAATATGTTATTATTCATAGAAAAGAAAAATGAATAAAAAGAAAATTAAGATAGACCAAAAAACTTTCTTTGATTTGAACTCACCCAATCAAAAATCCTTCAATTCTCAAATCAAAAGAGAATAGAATAAACCATACTTTCATACAATATCTTAATTGAATTATATGTAATGATCAATAAATTCTGTTTAATTCTACGTCTACATGTATAAAAATTCTAGTAATCTATTTTATAGATAATAGATATTTAGACTTGAGTTGACGAACAACCAGTACCAATATTAGTGTTTATTAGTGTCGACTAGAAATGGGGCGTGGCCAAGTGGTAAGGCAACGGGTTTTGGTCCCGCTATTCGGAGGTTCGAATCCTTCCGTCCCAGAACATACCTGACCCACGATCATTTTATTAATCTATAATTAATCTATAATAAAAAATAAAATATATATCTATATCATAATCTATATCATAATAAAATATATCAAAATAAAGATTGTCTTTTCGACCAGTCTTCTGTTTAAGAGTATAATATTGTTATAGAATGTGATTCTTATTTCTTTTTTTTTTTTTTTTTATTAATCATATCTTTTTCAAAAATTTAATCGAGTTCAAATAACACGCATATGAAACTAAATTTTGATTTGTTAAATATTACTGATTTTACAATATGAAATATGAAAAAATAACAACCTAAATCTTCAATCTTTCCTTACATCAGTCTTTTTTTTTTATTAATCATTGATGGTTTAATCCAATATGGATTTATCTTTCTCTTAATGATGATAAAAAGCGAATGGTACTTACTGTAAAACCGTATGCAAATAATGATATAGGGTAGGAAACTATTCAATCAATTAAATCTTTTTAATGATTTCTTATGAGTTCTTGGTACTCTAAGAAGTGTGAAATTGTTGAATTTATCCTATCACGTTACTTGAAGATAGAGATTCAAAATAACTTGTTTATTCGTGTTTATTTATTCATGTTATGTTAGTTATAATTAAATCATGTTATGTTAGTTATAATTAAAAAAAATTATAAACAATGGGGTTAAATTGATTGAATTCTTGTTGAGACTTCGTCATACATTATCCATTCTTCATATAGAAGAAAAAAGTATAGATTATTATGTACCGACCGAACCGATGATTATTCACGATTCCATAATTGAATCAATTACATACTGGTTCCAAACTGAAGGAATGTTATGGTAAAACTTCGTTTAAAACGATGTGGCAGAAAGCAACGTGCGACTTGAAGGACATGATCAGCTGTGGATTCTTACATCCACCACTTTTTTATATTATATAGGAACGAAAGTGCTCTTGGCTCGACATCATTTGTTCTGTTCCACTGGAACCCTCATTTTTGAGAGTGTTGCCATGTAAATAGTACACGATGGAGCTCGAGTAGAACGTATTGATTAATTTCTCAAGGGCAAGAATCTAAGGTTAGTATCGATCAATAAATTGGAACAACTTCGTAAGTATATTTTAGATATATAAATCTAAAGGATCCAATTCGATAAAATTAAAAAGTTAATTTTGTTGGAATTGGTAAAACTCTTTTGATCAAATCAAAAGTAAAGTGTATTACGTAGGAATCAACCATTCATACGATTCTTTGATAGAAAGAAATCACAAAAAATGGTATGTTGCTGCCGTTTTGAAACGATTTAAAGATCACCGAAGTAATGTCTAAACCCAATGATTCAAGGCAAAGATAAGGATCCTGGAACAAGGAAATACCGTTTTCAATTGTCTCAACAACCAGATCATATTTAAGAATCAAAATAGATTCTAAAGGAGACAGACAAAAAGGGTTAGAGACCACTCAATAAATTTAATACCTAAAAGGTTTCTTTTGAGTTATTTGAGAGTTATTCAACTTGAGTTATGAGGATACAAATAATTTTTTTTTTTTGGGGGGGGGGGGAGACTAAGAAAAAGTATTTAAACTAAAATCAATAATATAATGAATTTGATGATTTTATGGATCTATTTGATATTATGATTCTATACATAGACATAATTTAGAATTTTCTCGAGCCGTACGAGGAGAAAACTTCTTATACGTTTCTAGGGGGGGAGTATTGTTCATCTATCCCAATGAGCCATTTATCGAATCGTTGCAATTGATGTTCGATCCCGACGAGAGGGAAGAGATCTTCGTAAAGTGGGTTTTTATGACCCGATAAAGAATCAAATCTATTTAAATGTTCCTGCTATTCTATATTTCCTTGAAAAAGGTGCTCAACCTACAGGAACTGTTCATGATATTTCAAAAAGGGCGGGGGTTTTTACGGAACTTCGCCCTAATCAACAAATAAAATTCAATTAATGAAATAAAAAAAATGTGGATGATTTGTATATAGCCTTGTATAACCTTTTTGTTTCTTTGCTATTTCCTCTTTTGTTCTATTTATATCATACTAAATTTATTATTGTTACTATATATTGTTACTATAAAAGAGTGTCTTTTATAACGACAAAAATCTATTTCTATTTTATTGATATAAATTTTATTGATATATATAAAATAGATAGAAAAAGATTAAGTGAATAAATAAATGAAGTAATCGGGTCTATAAATAAAAAATTTTGAGATTACTGTCAATGAGTTAAGGAACAAATAAAAAGACACAAAGGATTTCACTTGCTTATTTTAGTGAATAAACCTCATTTTTTTACTTAATTTATTTTTCCACCAATATTGTATCAATGTTGTGTTGTATAGAAATATTATATATAGTGCCAATCCAACACAAGTCCTTAGTTTTTTTTTTTTCTTATTTTTTCTTATAATTCTAATTGTCTAATTGATTGAAATTGGAATTGTTAGTTATATTTATAATTTTTTTTTCTTTTGTATTCTTTTCTCAACATTCATATTGACAACAGTGTATCAAATAAATATAATCCGATCGTGGATAAAAGGATCCATTTATATCTCCGTCCCATAGCTTTTATTTCATTCAAATAATGGGTTCTTGTATTTTCTGTGATACAAGAAGTCTTTTTTTGATTAAGATTAAACTCAATAAAAATCTCTATATACTATAGAATTAATGGATGACATAAGAGACAAGGAGCTATTTATAAAAATTTGACTTTATCCCTATTTTTATCTGAGAATTTTTTCATCGGATCTGTTCATTTTTATTATGTTCAGAATCTAATCAATTAGAATTTTAAAAATTTTTGCTATTTTAATGTTTTGATTGGTTTGGATTGCGTTGTGCAATTCAATCTTTTTTTTATTGAGATTCCGATTGTATCTACACATTCTAATTATTTTATTTGGGTTGCTAACTCAACGGTAGAGTACTCGGCTTTTAAGTGCGGCTAGCATCTTTTACACATTTGTATGAAGCAAAAGATTCGTCCATACCATCGGTAGAGTTTGTAAGACCACGACTGATCCTGAAAGGAATGAATGGAAAAAGCAGCATGTCGTATCAATGGATAATTCTAAGAATATTTCATTCTTACCGAATAGGTCCAAAACCTTATTAAAATTGTTTGAATTCTTGTCGTGTAATAAAAAAAATGAATTTGGTCGAGTGAATAAATGGGTAGAGCCCTACTACGGTTCCAATTATAGGGAAACAAAAAGTAATGAGCTTCTGTTCTTAATTTTTGAATGATTACCCGATCTAATTAGACGTTAAAAATATATTAGTGCTTAATACGGGAAAAACTTTTCCCATGAGTGGATTATAAATTTCTTATGAGTCCTAATTATTAGCTATTACCCATTATGGGGTAGAGATAAATGTGTAGAAGAAGGCAGTATATTGATAAAGATTTTTCAAAATCAAAAGAGCGATTGGATTGAAAAAATAAAGGACTTCTAACCATCTTGTTACCCTAGAATGAACATAAATCAATTAGATGGAAAAAGAGAGGCTAGAGAGTCTGTTGATGAGTCTTACTTGTTCCAAGGTATTTTCTTACTATAATACCTTGTTTTGACTGTATCGTACTATGTATCATTTGATAACCCAATAAATCACCTATTTCTTTTCTTGTTCAAATTAAAAATGGAAGAATTTCAAGGATATTTAGAACTAGATAGATATCAGCAACATGACTTCCTATACCCACTTATCTTTCGGGAGTCTATTTATGCACTTGCTCATGATCATGGTTTAAATAGATCTATTTTGTTGGATAATGTAGGTTATGACACTAAATCTAAATATAGTTTACTAATTATAAAACGTTTAATTAGTCGAATGTATCAACAGAATCATTTGATAATTTCCGCTAATGATTCTAACCAAAATAAATTTTTTGGGTACAACAAAAATTTGTATTCTCAAATGATGTCGGAGGGATTTGCAGTCATTGTGGAAATTCCGTTTTCCCTACGATTTGTATCTTCCTTAGAGGCGACAGAAATCGTAAAATCTTATAATTTACGATCAATTCATTCAATATTTCCTTTTTTAGAGGACAAATTCCCACATTTAAATTATGTATCAGATGTACTAATACCCTACCCCATTCATCTGGAAATCTTGGTTCAAACCCTTCGCTATTGGGTGAAAGATCCCTCTTCTTTACATTTATTACGACTCTTTCTTCACGAGTATTATAATTGGAATAGTCTTATTACTCCAAAAAAAATTATTTTTTCAAAAAGTAATCCACGATTATTCTTGCTCCTATATAATTCTCATGTATGTGAATACGAATCCATTTTACTTTTTCTTCGTAATCAATCTTCTCATTTACGATTAACCTCTTCTGGTATCTTTTTTGAGCGAATACATTTCTATGAAAAAAAAAAATATCCTGTAGAAGAAGTCTTCGTTAATGATTTTCCGGCCGCCATCTTATGGTTCTTCAAGGATCCTTTTATGCATTATGTTAGATATCAAGGAAAATCTATTCTGTCTTCGAAGGATACCCCTCTTCTGATGAATAAGTGGAAATATTATCTTGTCAATTTATGGCAATGTCATTCTTATGTGTGGTCTCAACCAGGAAGGATTTATATAAACCAATTATCCAAGCATTCCCTTGATTTTT